CTCTGAACAAGGTTCTAGCACCATGCCAAATGTGCCCGAAGAAGAAGAGCAAAGCAAACGAAGCATGCCCAAAAGTAAACCAACCCCTTGGACTGCTACGAAAAACACCATCGGATTTCAAAGTCGCACGATCTAATTCAAAAATTTCACCCAATTGAGCGCGTCTAGCATATTTTTTCACAGTAGCAGGATCACTATAACTGACTCCATTGAGTTCACCGCCGTAGAACTCAACGGTTACACCTACTTGTTCAACACTATACTTCGATTCTGCCCTTCTAAAAGGAACATCAGCTCTAACAATTCCATCGCCGTCTACCAAAACGACTGGAAATGTTTCAAAAAAAGTAGGCATACGACGTACAAAAAGCTCACGGCCTTCTTTATCTCTAAAGATAGGGTGTCCTAACCATCCAACCGCTATTCCATCTCCGTTATCCATTGAGCCTGCCCTGAATAATCCTCCTTTTGCCGGATTATTGCCGATATAATCATAAAAAGCTAATTTTTCAGGAATTTTAGACCAGGCTTCTGATAAACTTTGATTTTCGGCTAGCCCAGCGCTAATTCTTCGATATATCTCTTGCTGGAAGTAACCCTGATCCCATTGATAGCGAGTCGGGCCAAATAATTCGATGGGGGTAGTTGCTGAACCATACCACATAGTTCCAGCAACAACAAAAGCTGCAAAAAAGACAGCTGCGATACTACTGGAAAGTACGGTTTCAATATTTCCCATACGCAATCCTTTGTATAGACGTTGTGGCGGTCGGACGCTAAGATGGAATAAACCCGCTAATATGCCCAATGTACCTGCTGCAATATGATGAGAAGCTATTCCTCCCGGAACAAAAGGATCAAACCCTTCCACGCCCCACGACGGATTTACAGGTTGTACTTTTCCCGTTAGTCCATAAGGATCGGACACCCATATTCCGGGACCATACAAGCCTGTTACATGAAATGCACCAAAACCAAAGCAAGCCACCCCGGAGAGAAATAAATGAATTCCAAAGATCTTGGGCAAATCCAAAGAAGGTTTTCCTGTCCGTTCATCACAAAATATTTCTAGATCCCAATAGACCCAATGCCAGATAGCTGCCAAAAAGCATAAGCCAGAAAACACAATATGTGCCCCAGCTACACCTTCGTAACTCCAAATTCCCGGATTCGTTACAGTCCCTCCTGTAATACTCCAACCTCCCCATGAATTGGTTATTCCTAACCGAGTCATGAAGGGAATAACGAACATACCCTGTCTCCACATTGGATCAAGAACAGGGTCAGAAGGATCAAAAACTGCTAATTCATACAGAGCCATCGAGCCCGCCCAACCAGCAACCAGAGCTGTATGCATTATATGAACGGAAAGCAACCGGCCGGGATCATTCAATACAACGGTATGAACACGATACCAAGGCAAACCCATGGAAAATACCCCTTTATCAAAGAAAAATAGACACTACGTAACTTTATTGCATTGAAAAAAACTATACTATGACTATCCTATGGACCTCCCTTGTTCGGTGGATTATTTCCTAAGAAGGGCTAGGTTACTATTTATTCTATTCTGTTTGTAATAATGGAATAATTCTGTTCGTAGGAACAAAGAGAAGCAGATTTATTCTATACTCGATAAGTACCAATACGCAATGGGGGGTTGGTACTATTTTCTATGAGTAAATGTTTATCATTAGAAGGACTTATTCGTAAAAATTTTCCTTTATTTATTTTGTCTTTCTTTCTAAATTTTTCTAATTTATGGATAAAATAAATATGATAAAGCCAATGCCAATATTATAAAGACAATAAAACCATATTGTTACGTTTCCACATCAAAGTGAAATATAGTATTTAGTTCTTTTTTCTTTCAATTCATGCCTATTGGTGTTCCAAAAGTACCTTTCCGCAGTCCTGGAGAGGAAGATGCATCTTGGGTTGACGTATAGTGCGACTTGTCAGATATATTGGGTCATATGGGATTTCCCCGTTCTCTCCCCCGATCGAGATATCCTCTGTTTCGCCCAAGAAAGAGAAATTGAATCATCAAAAAATTGGAGCGTGAAGTGCAATTAGATGCATTCTTTGGGGAGATTCATAGTACTATTATCAATTAGAATAATTTATGGTTGGCTTTGGTTGGACTAAAAAATGAAGTATCCAGGCTCCGTTTAGAAAAAACCCAATTGGTAATATATCTATGATTACTACATGTATCATAAATGATTGCTGTTTGTTATTTGTAAAGTCATAACAAAAAGAAATGGTGATGGGAAGATTTGTCCTATATGTGCAAATCCAAATCGGGCAGATCTTTACCCGGAGTAGAGCATAGACCTAAAAAGATGAAAGAGACCCATTCAGGAACAAGAAAATACCATCGTGATTTGGATTGAATCTCGATGAAAGAATACATCAATGAGAAGTGAATTCGATAAGTTTATTGACTTTTTTCTATTAGAAGGAAGAAAGAAAAGAAGTCAAAATTCGTCTTTATTGAAAAATCGAAGAAAAAGCCCTTTCGTTAGAAGTTCGAAAAAACCTGTTATGAAAAAGAATAGGAAAAAAGAAAGAGGACTGGAATCTATACATTGATTCTTTTTTTTCGCAATTTTTTTGAACCGTATGCATCAAAAGGTGCATGTACGGTTCCTAAGGGATACAATTTTACCCTAATCAACCGACTTTATCGAGAAAGATTACTTTTTTTAGGCCAAGAAGTGGATAGCGAGATCTCGAATCAACTTATTGGTCTTATGGTATATCTCAGTATTGAGGATGATACCAAAGATCTGTATTTGTTTATAAACTCTCCCGGCGGATGGGTAATACCTGGAGTAGCTATTTATGATACTATGCAATTTGTGCGACCAGAGGTCCATACAATATGCATGGGATTAGCCGCGTCAATGGGATCTTTTATCCTGGTTGGAGGAGAAATTACCAAACGTCTAGCATTCCCTCACGCTTGGCGCCAATGAGGTTTTTTTATTTGAGAGAAAAAAGAAAACTATGCCTTCGCCATATGAATATTAAGTAATAATAGCATGGCACTTCGAATTCGATATGCAAAAATTTTATATGGTTTTTTTTTCAAAAAGATTCGATTATGTATCGAGAGAGTAGTATGAGATAAAAGGTATTCCCGATTTTCTCTTATCTATCGGGAGTCCAATTTAGCGTCACAAACTTTTTTGTTTTCACACCGAAGGGCTCTTAACAATATTTATGTTATAAAAAAAAAGAGTGCGAAAAAAAAACAAGATTTTTCCTTTTTTGGTTGGATCAAAAAGAAACTTTGGGATTGCTGAATCAAAGACAAAAAAAAAAGAATCCATTTTAAAATAGAAAGCAACGGAGCCATCATAGTATTTTTTAACTCCTCCGAAAGGAAGGGTGGCAATTTGATCATTTACCCATCGGGGGCTCATAGATTCCATTTTTATCTTTCTTGAATGGAAAGTAAGGGTCAATTTGATTGTAGAGCCGTATGCAATGCACAAAAGATCATGCCCGTACGGTTGTTCAATTCTATCTTTTTTCCTATTATTCTTTATCTTTCTTTTCTGTTCCTTTCATCACACTAGATAGAGAACCCTTCTATCATCAGGGTAATGATCCATCAACCTGCTAGTTCTTTTTATGAGGCGCAAACGGGAGAATTTATCCTGGAAGCGGAAGAACTGCTGAAACTACGCGAAACCCTCACAAGGGTTTATGTACAAAGGACGGGCAAACCATTATGGGTTGTATCTGAAGACATGGAAAGAGACGTTTTTATGTCAGCAACAGAAGCCCAAGCTTATGGAATTGTTGATCTGGTAGCAGTTGGATGAAAAAAAAATGGATTTTGTGCAAATCCGTGATTTGAGATTTTATCTCCGAATTTACTATTCTATTAAATAGAAAAATTGCATAACCATCCGGTTAGGATCAATCTAAACCAACCCATCATGTATATGATTCAACATGCCAACTATTAAACAACTTATTAGAAATACAAGACAGCCAATTCGAAATGTCACGAAATCCCCCGCTCTTCGGGGATGTCCTCAGCGTCGAGGAACATGTACTAGGGTGTATGTGCGACTCGTTTAGATCATGAGCTGGCACAAAAAAAAAGCAAGAAAACCGCTTTCCAGTATGAATGATCAGTACCTGTGAATAGGATAAAATGGAAGAAGGAACTTCATTCACTATCTAAAAATAAGCAAATCTATCCCTCTAGTGTGTATAAAGTTTATGGTTTCCGTTGGTGCAAATCCAATCACCTGAATTTAAGATGAGAAGCAATTCTCCATTGGTACCAAATGGTTATCCATTAAGCGGAGGAAATCTTATTGAAATTCAAAAAAAAATGAAGTTCCCACTCGGTCAAGAACGGACTACGAGGGTCAGCTACCCCCAGCTAACTTTCATAATTAAATACCGTTACTCTATAGATGGGTCTCATTGTAAAAGACTTGTTACTGGATAATTCCGGGGTAGAGCCAAAGAGTGTGGTGTGAACTATACAAGTTACCAATAACATTGATTAAATGAAGTTAAAGGCTCCGGTGTATAGAGAAGACCTCACCGTTTAAGAAGTAACCATAGAAACGATGGAATCCACTATTTCTTTATCCATTTAATTTAGATTTCTTTTTTTTTTTTTTATTGACTATATTTTTGACACCTAGCAAAAGAAAATTGATTATTTCTTTCGTATTTCGTAGTAAAATATCGTGGTCGGGAAGGTTATAGTAGCCAAAGCCATTGGAATTTGTATTTTATACATTGGAAAAATCCGTTTGGTTATTAATAGACCAGGACGGGGAAAAGAATAACTGAAAGAAAAGAAATCAATTAGTTATTCGTCAAAGTTTTATTTATTCAATGACCAGAATTAAACGCGGATATATAGCTCGGAGACGTAGAAAAAAAATTCGTTTATTTGCATCAAGTTTTCGAGGGGCTCATTCAAGACTTACTCGCACCATTACTCAACAGAAAATAAGAGC